AGCAATTGGGGTTATGGATTTTCAGTTTATGGGGGGTAGTATGGGATCCGTAGTTGGGGAGAAAATTACCCGTTTGATTGAATACGCCACTAAAGAATTTCTACCTCTTATTATAGTGTGTGCTTCCGGAGGGGCACGCATGCAAGAAGGAAGTTTGAGCTTGATGCAAATGGCTAAAATATCTGCTGCTTTATATGATTATCAATCAAATAAAAAGTTATTCTATGTACCAATCCTTACATCTCCTACTACCGGCGGGGTGACAGCTAGTTTTGGTATGTTGGGGGATATCATTATTGCCGAACCCCATGCCTACATTGCCTTTGCGGGTAAAAGAGTAATTGAACAAACATTAAATAAAACAGTACCCGAAGGTTCACAAGCGGCTGAGTATTTATTCCAGAAGGGCTTATTCGATCTAATCGTACCACGTAATCCTTTAAAAAGCGTTCTGAGTGAATTATTTCAACTCCACACTTTCTTTCCTTTGAATCAAAATTAGAACATAAAGTTGAATTTTTTTGAGCAAACAAGTAATTAGTTTATCGGAATAATAGCATTTTTTATCTTTCTATACCTTACGATAATCCTATTTTGACTAAGAATCCCTGCTGGATGGGATTCTAACAATTTAATATAAATAGATCTAATCTAACTAATTCTAAAACTAAATAAATAGAATCTAATTCATTTTTAAGAAACTTTTTGCTAAATTGGAAGACAAGAGAAAAAAATGAATCAAATCATATCTCATCCATATCCTTTCAAATCTTTCATGTAGAGGCATGAAAAACTACATTATATACTCAATTAGAATTAGAATAGATTAGAGAGATATTAAGTAATAATAATCCCAATTTAGAATTATCAAATTATACTTATAATAAGATATAAGATTCTTTATATATAATAAGATATCTTTATCTTTATATTCTATAAATATAAAATCTAAATAATAATAACAGGTACAAATAGTAAAGCGAGGTACCCATTCTATGACAACTCTTAACTTTCCCTCTGTTTTGGTCCCTTTAGTAGGCCTAGTATTTCCGGCAATCGCAATGGCTTCTTTATTTCTTCATGTTCAAAAAAACAAGATTGTTTAGAGCCGAGGGCACAAAATCTCATTTTTAAACTGACGCTTGTATCATAACACAGATATCCTTTTATCAAAATATGGTATAAGCGTCTTCCGACGAAAATCTCCCAAAATGCTATATTCTAGCTATTTTCAAATAGACCCGAATTGGCGGACGGCTGAATTGTAAAGTTGGTCTATCTATATGCATGTGGCTATCTTTAGTGAGATCATACGAAGGGTATGTTATTAGTTTAGATCTAACCAATTTAATGAATTACTCCTAAAGGTTCACATCAAACTATTGCTAGTTGATGCGAGTTACTTCGGAAACAAAAGGACTAAAGTCAAATTCATTTGGGGTATTCTCTCAATTCAAAAAAAAAAAGCAACTGGATCAAGTATGAGTTGTCGATCAGAACATATATGGATAGAACCTATAACAGGGGCTCGAAAAACAAGTAATTTCTGCTGGGCTGTTATCCTTTTTTTAGGTTCATTAGGATTCTTGTTGGTTGGAACCTCGAGTTATCTTGGTAGAAATCTGATATCTTTATTTCCGTCTCAGGAAATCGTTTTTTTTCCACAAGGAATTGTGATGTCTTTCTATGGGATCGCGGGTCTTTTTATTAGCTCTTATTTGTGGTGCACAATTTCGTGGAATGTAGGTAGTGGTTATGATCGATTTGATAGAAAAGACGGAATAGTGTGTATTTTTCGTTGGGGATTTCCTGGAAAAAATCGTCGGGTCTTCCTCCAATTTCTTATAAAAGATATTCAGTCCGTCAGAATAGAAGTTAAAGAGGGTATTTATGCGCGTCGTGTCCTTTATATGGATATCAAAGGCCAGGGAGCCATTCCATTGACTCGTACTGATGAGAATTTTACTCCACGGGAAATGGAACAAAAAGCTGCTGAATTGGCCTATTTCTTGCGTGTACCAATTGAAGTATTTTAAGAAATGAGCCTACAAATGCATGCTTTCTCAGCAGGAGGGCAAAAACGCAAGAATCCTTTTTTTCTATAACATAACTTAATTGAAATTTATTCAGAACATCCCTTCGAGTCAAAGCAGACATATATGGAAAAATCAAAAAAAAAAGAGTGAATAGATTATAGATTCGATAACTTGTAATAGAACTGATGCGTGAGAGAAATATTAGATTACATAAAGTCGACGAATTCATTAACAATTCACAGATGAAAAAATGGCAAAAAAGAAAGCATTAACTCCTCTTTTCTATCTTGCATCTATAGTATTTTTGCCTTGGTGGATTTCGCTCTCATTTCAAAAAAGTCTGGAATCATGGATTCAAAATTGGTGGAATACTAGGCAATCCGAAACTTTTTTGAATGATATTGAAGAAAATAGTATTCTAGAAAAATTCAAAGAATTAAAGGAACTCCTCCTCTTAGAGGAAATGATCAAGGAATACTCGGAGACACATCTACAAAACCTTCGTATAGGAATTCACAAAGAAACAATCCAATTAATCAAGATACACAATGAGGGTCGTATTCATACGATTTTGCACTTCTCGACAAATATAATCTGTTTCATTATTCTAAGTGGTTATTCTATTTTGGGTAATAAAGAACTTGTTATTCTTAACTCTTGGGCTCAGGAATTCCTATATAACTTAAGTGACACAATAAAAGCTTTTTCTCTTCTTTTATTAACTGATTTATGTATCGGATTTCATTCGCCCCATGGTTGGGAACTGCTGATTGGCTTTGTCTACAAGGATTTTGGATTTGTTCATAATGATCAAATTATATCTGGCCTTGTTTCCACTTTTCCAGTCATTCTAGATACAATTTTAAAATATTGGATTTTCCGTTATTTAAATCGCGTATCTCCGTCACTTGTAGTGATTTATCATTCAATGAATGACTGAAAAATTATCTACCTAATCCAATTATAATGTTTTTTATTACTTTGCAGTTGTACATAAGCAAAGCATTGAAAAAAACTTTATATTTCTACCCATCCCGGATTCATCCTATATTCCTATATATTAATCCAGTCAAATTATTATTATTCCAGTAAATAACAGAATCGTGGATAGGAAACTCCATTAGTGACCTACCCCAATTTATTGTAGAAATTTTCGGGATCAATGGTTGGACCATGCAAACTAGAAATACTTTTTCTTGGATAAAGGAACAGATTACTCGATCTATTTCCATATCGCTCATGATATATATCATAACTCGTACATCCATTTCAAATGCATATCCCATTTTTGCACAGCAGGGTTATGAAAATCCACGAGAAGCCACTGGACGTATTGTATGCGCCAATTGCCATTTAGCTAATAAACCAGTGGATATTGAGGTTCCGCAAGCGGTACTTCCCGATACTGTATTTGAAGCAGTTGTTCGAATTCCCTATGATATGCAACTGAAACAAGTTCTTGCTAATGGTAAAAAGGGGGGTTTGAATGTAGGGGCTGTTCTTATTTTACCAGAGGGTTTTGAATTAGCCCCTCCCGATCGTATTTCCCCCGAGATAAAAGAAAAGATGGGCAATCTGTCTTTTCAGAGTTATCGCCCCAATCAAAAAAATATTCTTGTCATAGGCCCTGTTCCTGGTCAGAAATATAGTGAAATCACCTTTCCTATTCTTTCCCCGGACCCCGCTACTAAGAAAGACACTTACTTCTTAAAATATCCTATATACGTAGGCGGAAACAGAGGAAGGGGCCAAATTTATCCTGACGGGAGCAAGAGTAACAATACAGTTTATAATGCTACAGCATCAGGTATAGTAAGCAAAATCCTACGAAAAGAAAAGGGGGGATACGAAATAACCATAGCGGATGCATCCGATGGACGTCAAGTGGTTGATATTATCCCTCCGGGGCCAGAACTTCTTGTTTCAGAAGGTGAATCTATCAAATTGGATCAACCGTTGACAAGTAATCCTAATGTGGGCGGATTTGGTCAGGGAGATGCAGAAATAGTACTTCAAGATCCATTACGTGTACAAGGTCTTTTGTTCTTCTTCGCATCTGTTATTTTGGCACAAATCTTTTTGGTTCTTAAAAAGAAACAGTTCGAGAAGGTTCAATTGTCCGAAATGAATTTCTAGACTGGCGTATTTATCGACATCAAGTTTGTAAAAAGAACTTTTTTATCAATTATCTATTATAAAAAATGAAATTATAAAAAGAATTTTGTTCTTTTAGACTCTTTTTCTACGAGATGCCGGGAATTCCTTGTACGACATTCCTAGACATAGTATATAGAAAGACTATTTGACTTGACCCCTTCTTCTTTTTTTTTTCAAATTTGGGCGATGCTATTATGTTGCTATTGTCAGATTGAAATGTCAAAAATGCATTTGAGTCTAATACATTTCACTTTGGCTAGATCCTATCCAAAAGTAAACGGGAAATAGAACGTATAAATATAAACGAAGGGAGCAAATATTTCTGGGAGGGTTTATTCGTCTTCCTAGTCTTCGACACAAGAAAAGGGGTGTGAAAAATCCTTTTCTTGTGTCGAAATAATAATGATTCCTTATACTGTTCGTCAAACATTCCTAGTGTTAGTTTCTGTTTTTTACAGATGTCTCAGAACGTTTTTTGGAGTTATTGCGTATTTTATTAATTATTATATTCTAAATTCTATTAGAATAATTCATAATTTAGAATAATTCATAATTACGTATACTATAAAAAGTGGTGGACAAACAAAAGAGGAGGGGAAAATTTGTTGAGTAAATAGAACTTCGTCAATGAACCTATAAAAAAATATTATAATTATTAAGAACTCAACGGGACCTTCTACCTTAAATCAGACAAACAAAGAAGGGAATCCGTTGAGTTCTTACGCTTTCATGTCTACAACTCAATTCATCAGATTACTACAGGGATGAACCCAATCCGGAATATGAACCATAAAAGAAAACGCCTAC